TCCCTGTCTTGTTTTCCACAAGATTTATACAGATTTATTTCATTTTTTCTGTTGAGATACACTCGCCATTTCTTCTTTGTTTTGGTCTCATATCAGATAACATATAATAAAGAATAACCTTACTGCTCAGGCGGGCGGGAAGGGACGGTTTTTTTCTTTTAGTTTTAAGAAAGGGAAAATTTTAGATATCAAATTGTTGTACATTTCAATTTGAATTAAGAATTCCGCGCACAAAACAAATGCAAATACTACATATACATCTGATCATATATGTATTACTATTATGTATTACAATAAACACTTGAATAAAGAAGGAGGATTAGAAATGCGAGATCTAAAAACATATCTATCTGTGGCGCCAGTAATAAGTACTCTATGGTTCGGATCCTTAGCAGGCCTATTGATAGAGATCAATCGTTTTTTCCCAGATGCGTTGACATTCCCCTTTTTTTCATTCTAGTTACTAACATGGGGGGGGGGTGAAGAAGATTAAATAACTATCTGGAACTACTACCCCTCTTTTTTTTTATAATTCAAAGAAGTTAGAAAAGAGAAAGAATAAAAGTGGATTCAACCTCAGTGAAATTTTGAACTCGGGACGGAGCTTCGATTAAATTAACTTCAATTCTCTTTCTTAATTTAATTGAGGTGAAAATCCGGTTAGGTCAACAGTATCATACAAGATGCTTAAATAAACTACTGTACTGCGATTCTAAGTATTACTTATTTTCAGTATAATTGGTTACAACACAACATTTCATAATTTGTTTCGAGTGAGCAACTTTTCTTTTTTTGTTCCTGTCTTCCGCGCTTCAAATCGGAAAATAAAAGAGTTGAGTGAATAAAAAACCAAAAGGAGGTTCATGGCCAAGGGTAAAGATGTCCGAGTACGGGTTATTTTGGAATGTACCAGTTGTGTTCGAAACAATGTTAATAAGAAATCAACAGGCATTTCCAGATATATTACTCAAAAGAATCGACACAATACGTCTAGTCGATTAGAATTGAAAAAATTCTGTCCCTACTGTCATAGACATACAATTCACAGGGAGATAAAGAAATAAATGGCATCGATAACTTGCTTGTCACTTTATACAAGGAAGATAAAAAATGACATATTAACATAATAGATAGATATTTTTATATTTCAATTATATATTAATTATATACTATTAAAATAGTATTATATTATTATTATAATATTAGAATGTTATTATAATTATTTATATTATTAAAATTATTATATATTTAATATTTAAATATATTTAATTTATATATATATTTATATATTTATATATTTATATATTTCATATATATATGGAAATATAAACAAGCAAAATTTCTTAATTCTAAATCATTATCATTTTTGATCCGATCAAACGAAAGAAGATTTTCAAAATAAGGAATAAACAAACCATGGATAAATCCAAGCGAATTTTTCTTAAGTCCAAGCGATCTTTTCGTCGGCGTTTGCCCCCGATTGGATCGGGGGATCATATTGATTATAGAAACATGAGTTTAATTAGTCGATTTATTAGTGAACAAGGAAAAATATTATCGAGACGGGTGAATAGATTAACTTTAAAACAACAACGATTAATTACTATTGCTATAAAACAAGCTCGTATTTTATCTCCATTACCCTTTCTTACTAATGAAAAAAAATTTGAAAAAAAGAGAGTTGGTCGTTAAAACGAAAACGACAAGTCTTAGAATCCAAAAAAACTAGGCTTACGTTTCAATTGAATAAAAAGTCCAATCCGAACTCAAACTGATGTTTTGTTCGAAAAATCCCAAAATATGGATTTTGGTGGCGTAAGACAAAAGCGAATTAGGGAAGTTGGGGAAGAAGAATCAATCTTTTTTTATTAAATGTTTTTTTTGCTTCGTTTGACTACTTGATTATATTATCATCAATCGTATTTTAATTTCTATTCTACCTTCCTGGAATTCATTCTCTAAGGCCAAGGAATTCCATGTAAAACAGTAAAACATTTCGATGGATTTCTCCTAATCGCCTTATTTTATGTTTATGATGTCATTGGAAATCATATAAAGACAATTTCTATTTAATATAGCAAGTTGCGCAAGTATTTTACGATTAAGAAGCAACTTTCTCTTGTACAGATTGTTTATTAATCTATTATAACTAAAAGATATTGTATTCTCGCGAATTACGGCATTTATACGAATGACCCACAAACGACGCACATTCCTTTTTTGCTTATCTCTATCCCGATGGGACGAAACCAAAGCTCTGATTTTTTGTTGAATAATATTTCGAGTAAGTCTTGAATGAGCCCCGCGAAAGCTTGATGCGAATAAACGGATTTTTATTCTACGCTTTCGAGCTATATATCCTCGTTTAATTCTGGTCATTGAATACCCGAAACGTTGATGACTAACTGATTGATTTCCTTTCTTTCAGTTATTCTTTTCCCCTTTTCTATAATAACAAAACGGATTTTTCCAATGTATAAAATAATAATTCCAATGGTTTTTGCTACTCTAACCTTCCCAACCACGATTTTTTCTCTAGGCATTTCACCTCGAAATAATAAATTGTATTGATACTCGGTATCAAACAAAAACATAGTAACATAGTAAATAAAAATTAGTAGTAAGATAAAGAAATAGTGGGTTTCATCGTTTTTATGGTTAGTTCTTAAACGGCGAGGTCTTTTCTATACACCGGAGCCCCGTCTTTTCATTTAATCAATGCTATTGTTAACTTGTACAGTTGACACTTTTTGGCTCTACCCGTTATTATCCAGTAATAGGTCTCTCACATCAAGATCTAGCTATACAGTAACGGTATTTAATTATGCGGATTGGCTGATTAGCTGACCCTTTTAGTCCGTCCGTTCTTACAAGAGTGGTGCCAGAACTTTTTTTGCTTTTTAATTTTAATATGATTATCCCCGCTTAACGGATAACAATTTACTGCCAATGGGGAATTTTTTCTCGTTTTGAAATCGAGAATTGAGGTGATTGAATTTGCACCAAGGGAAACCATAAATTTGATACACAATAGAAGGATAGAACTTTTTTTTCATTTTATCCTATTCATCGGTACTGATCATGGGTAGTCGAAAGTTGTTTCCTTTCGTTTGTCCCAACCCCCAATCTGAACGAGTCGCACATACACCCTAGTACACGTTCCTCGGCGTTGAGGACATCCCCCAAGAGCGGGGGATTTTGTAACATTTCTGATTGGCTGTCTTGTGTTTCTAATAAGTTGTTTAATAGTTGGCATGGTAAATCGTATGCATAATGGGTTGGTTTAGATCGATCCTAACCAGATGATTATAAACGCTTTCTATATCTATTAAATTGATAAATATTCTATTACTTATTCTCTTAATTTGAATTAAGAGAATAAGTAATAGAATTACGAATATTAAATACCCCTAAGAAAAAAAATCTCAAATCATGATTTGCGTGAAATTTCTGCTACTTTAATTATGATTATGCAACTGCTACAAGATCAACAATTCCATGAGCTTGGGCTTCTGTTGCTGACATAAAAGTATCCCTTTCCATGTCTTCGGATACAATCCATAAGGGTTTACCTGTTCTTTGTGCATAAACCTTTGTGAGGATTTCGCGCAGTTTCAGTAGTTCTTCCGCTTCCAGGACAAATTCTGCTACCTGTCCCTCAGAATAAGCAGCACTAGGTTGATGGATCATTACCCTGATGATATAAGATAATCAAAGGCTACTCTATCTTGCACGATAAGATAAATGACGGGATAACGAATAATTAACAAAAAAAGATAGAATTAAACAACCGTACAGGCATTGTTTGGGCATTGCATACGGCTCCACAAGAAACTTAACTTTTTTAGTTGATCGAAGGAAACTATAGAGTCTATCAGGACTAGATCGGTAAATGATCCAATAACCACCCTTCTCTTGAGACTTGAGAGGAAGTTAGTTAATAAAAAACAAATACTATGGTGGCTCCGTTGCTTTATTTCATCGATGATTTAGCAATCCCAAAGTTTCTTTTTTTTTTTTCAATAAAAAAATAAGATTATATTATTTTTTGTTCGTACTTTTTCATAACATTAAGAACCTTTATGGTGTAAAAACAAAAAAGTTTGCAACGCTGAAATAAGGCTCCGACAGATTAAGATAAAATCGGAAATACCCTTAATATCTCATACTACTCTTTCGATAAATAATCTAATGTTAAAAAAAAATAAACGAATTTCTTATATCGAATTCAAAATGCCATGCTATTATTACTTAATATATATTCATATTTTATATGGCGAAGGCATAGTTTTGTTCTTTCAAATAAAAAACCCAATGGCGCCGAGCGTGAGGGAATGCTATACGTTTGGTGATTTTTCCTCCGACCAGGATAATAGATCCCATCGAAGCGGCTAATCCCATGCATACTGTTTGTATATCCGGTCGCACATATTGCATAGTATCATAAATAGCCATTCCGGGTATTACCCATCCGCCAGGAGAGTTTATAAACAAATATAAATCTTTGGTCTCGCTTTCTGCACTAAGATATAGCATAAGAGCGATAAGTTGATTTGAGATCGCGCTATCAACCATTTGGCCTAAAAAAAGTAATCTTTCTCGATAAAGTCGGTTGATTAGGATCAGATTCTACTCCTTAGGAACCGTACATGCATATTTTGATGCATACGGTTCAATAAAAATTTAGAAAAAAGGATCAATGTGTAGATTCCAGCCCTCTTTTTTGTGATAGTAAGTCCTTTCTAACTTCTCTCCTAACGAAAGGGTCCTTTCTTTCATTGTTTAAGAAAGATGAGTTTTGATCCGTTTATCTATAAAATCTAAAAAAGAATTCATTAAACTTATCAAACTAACTTCTCATTGATGTATTCTTTCATCGAGATCCAATTTAATTCAAATCACGATGGCATTTTCTTGTTCCTGAATGGGCTTCTTAAATTCTCTTAGGTTTTGTGCTCTACTCCGAGTAAGGATCCGCCCCATTTTGATTTGCACATATAGGGCAAATTTCACCAATACCGCGTCTTTTTGCTCAATTTTTTTTTTCAATTCCTTTCACGTCTTCCGTCAAATAGTTGACGCATTCGTCATATTATTTGATTAATTATGATTAGCAGTTTTAAATTGCCTGCTCTTTATTTAAAAATTTTTAAATGGAATATGCTACTAGAATATGCTATAACTATAAGTAGTAATCATAGATATCGTACTAATTGGGTTTTTCTCAACGGAGCCTAGCATACTTCATTTTATTGGTCCAAACAAAACAAGCCAACCATAAATTATTCTAATTGATAAGATACCTCCAAAGCATAGATCTATTTGCGTTTCATTATACTTCACGCTCCAAATTTTTGATGATTTAATCAATCTTGGGCGAAACAGAGGTTAATCCCGATCAGGGGAGGAAAACGGGGAAATCCCATATGGCCCAATATATCTGACAAGTCGCACTATATGTCAATCCAATTTTTATGGCCCCTCCCGGGAAGTTGAAAACGGACTTTTGGAACACCAATAGGCATGAAATGTAAAGACAAAAAGATTAAATACTTTATTTCACTTTGATGTGAAAGCGTAACAATGAATTTATTGTCTTAAGAATATTAATATTATATTAGCTTAAATTAGCTTAAAGAGATTTAGTCTTACTTAGATATTTAAATTGAATATATAATATATTAATTAAATTATATAGATTATTATATAGTTAATTATATTATAATAATTAATATTATTACAATTCTATTAATATTACAATGTATATAATATTTATATTTTGATTTATATTCCTCTTTATTATTCTTCATATTTATTTAATTCATATTCATTTTTATTTAGTTAATATTTTGATTAATTTTTATTCACGGATTTGCTAAGTTCATAAATAACTAAAAAAATAAATATAAATACAAGGAAGACAAAATGAATAAAACCAAACAAAATCTTACGAGCAAGCGCCTTGCATTATGAAAAAATCTCCACGCATTCGCTCTTATAAAATGGGGTTAACCCCCCATTGCGTATTGGTACTTATCGAGTATAGAATAGATCTGCTTCTCTTTGTTCCTACAAACAGAATTGTGACATTATGACTAAAATATTATAAAGAATAGAAAAAATATTACTCCTTTCTACAAGATAATCCACCGAAAAGGGAGGGGCCATAAGATTGTTTTTTCCAGTGCAATAAAGTTACATAGTGTCTATTTTTTGTTGATAAAGGGGTATTTTCATGGGTTTGCCTTGGTATCGTGTTCATACCGTCGTATTGAATGATCCCGGTCGTTTGCTGGCTGTACATATAATGCATACAGCTTTAGTTGCCGGTTGGGCCGGTTCGATGGCTCTATATGAATTAGCAGTTTTTGATCCCTCTGATCCCGTTCTTGATCCAATGTGGAGACAAGGCATGTTCGTTATACCCTTCATGACTCGTTTAGGAATAACCAATTCGTGGGGTGGTTGGAGTATCACGGGAGGAACTATAACTAATCCCGGTATTTGGAGTTATGAAGGTGTGGCCGGGGCGCATATTGTGTTTTCTGGCTTATGCTTCTTGGCGGCTATCTGGCATTGGGTGTATTGGGATCTAGAAATATTTTGTGATGAACGTACAGGAAAACCTTCTTTGGATTTGCCTAAGATTTTTGGAATTCATTTATTTCTCTCAGGGCTGGCTTGTTTTGGGTTTGGTGCTTTTCATGTAACTGGATTGTATGGTCCTGGAATATGGGTGTCGGATCCTTATGGCCTAACCGGAAAGGTACAAGCTGTAAATCCAGCGTGGGGTGTCGAGGGTTTTGATCCTTTTGTTCCGGGAGGAATAGCTTCTCATCATATTGCAGCGGGGACATTGGGCATATTGGCAGGCCTATTTCATCTTAGTGTTCGTCCGCCCCAACGTCTATACAAAGGATTACGTATGGGAAATATTGAAACTGTGCTTTCCAGTAGTATCGCGGCTGTCTTTTTTGCAGCTTTTGTTGTTGCTGGAACTATGTGGTATGGTTCAGCAACTACCCCGGTTGAGTTATTTGGTCCCACTCGTTATCAATGGGATCAAGGATACTTCCAGCAAGAAATCTATCGAAGAGTTGGTGCTGGGTTAGCCGAAACTCAAAGTTTATCCGAAGCTTGGTCTAAAATTCCTGAAAAATTAGCTTTTTATGATTACATCGGTAATAACCCGGCAAAGGGTGGATTGTTCAGAGCAGGATCAATGGATAACGGAGATGGAATTGCTGTTGGGTGGTTAGGACATCCTATTTTTAGAGATAAAGAAGGACATGAACTTTTTGTACGTCGCATGCCCACTTTTTTTGAAACATTTCCGGTTGTTTTGGTAGACGGAGACGGAATTGTTAGAGCCGATGTTCCTTTTCGAAGGGCAGAATCAAAATATAGTGTCGAACAGGTGGGTGTAACGGTTGAGTTCTATGGGGGCGAACTAAATGGAGTCAGTTATAGTGATCCTGCTACTGTGAAAAAGTATGCTAGACGCGCTCAATTGGGTGAAATTTTTGAATTAGATCGTGCGACTTTGAAATCCGATGGTGTTTTTCGTAGCAGTCCAAGGGGTTGGTTTACTTTTGGCCATGCTTCATTTGCTTTGCTCTTTTTCTTCGGGCACATTTGGCATGGTGCTCGAACCTTGTTCAGAGATGTTTTTGCTGGTATTGATCCAGATTTAGATGCTCAAGTTGAATTTGGAGCATTCCAAAAACTTGGGGATCCAACTACAAGAAGACAGGGAGTCTGATACCATATTGATCTCTTACTTTTTGCCTCTATTTGATTTTTGTAATTTGAAATAGGATACTGAAGACTTCTTGATTTGAATCGCTGCTTTTTCTTTGACTCTTACTCTTTTGTTTTATTTGTATCCGGGAGACACTCCTAAATGAACAGATATGGAAGCTATAATTGTAAACCACGATGGAATCTATGGAAGCTTTGGTTTATACATTTCTCTTAGTCTCGACTCTAGGAATAATTTTTTTCGCTATCTTTTTTCGAGAACCGCCTAAAGTTCCAACTAAAAAGTAAAAAGATGAAATGATTCTTTATTATCTTAATTGAAGTAAAGGGCCACCCAATATCGGGTGGCCCTTTACTTCAATTAGTCCCCGTGTTCCTCGAATGGATCTCTTAATTGTTGAGAGGGTTGCCCAAAAGCAGTATATAAGGCATACCCAGTAAAACTTACAAGTAAACCAGATATAGAGATGGCGACTAGGGTTGCTGTTTCCATTATTATATAATGTCATGATCCCAGTGGATCTATGATAAGATCATTTATTTAGAACGGAATGGTATACAAAGTCAACAGATCTCAATTAATACAAAATAGGATTTATGGGTACACAAAGCGTTGATGGTAGTTCTAAATCTGTTCCAAAACGAACTAATGTAGGGGGTTTATTGAAACCATTGAATTCGGAATATGGTAAAGTAGCTCCCGGGTGGGGAACTACTCCTTTAATGGGTGTCGCAATGGCTCTATTTGCGATATTCCTATCTATTATTTTGGAGATTTATAATTCTTCCGTTTTATTGGATGGAATCTCAATGAATTAGATTCACAAGAACTACTAAATCTTAGCTTTGCAATACAAAGTGAAGCGTTTGTGTCTCGGATTTTTTTAGTCTAGTCTATATTTGGTAGTTCGATCGTGGAATTTCTTTTTTTCTGTATTTCTGGAATATGAGTGTGCGACTTGTTATAATGGATCCTATTGATAGTACAGAGAACGGGTCTGTCATCTTGATAGAGATGGTTTTTTAGTCCGTCAGATATTTATTATAGTATCTTATCTGGAGCACGGAAGATATGAAATAGATTATGAAGTATTCGAACTATGATTCAGACTTAATATTCAATCCCGTGACCGGACTTCAAAAAATTTCAAAGAGTTAGAAGGTATAAATTGAAAGATTTTTCGTCTTTAAAATTTCTTTGTTTATGTTTATTTTGATCAAGGGAGAAACCTTTCTTTGGATTTATAGTCATTATATTTATTCATTGACATTGATAAGTGATGATACAACGGTTCTTAACTCAGGGAATCCTTGCTTTGTACTTAAATTGAGTTTGAAATGAAAGTTTTATTGAATCATCGTGGTTCTAAGATGAATCTGAGGTTTCTAATCGATTTATAGGATCTTAACAATAAAATTCCTATCAATCAATAATTAAAGAAGATAACAGTAAGGCTGCATTACATATTATATTCCATACAAATAAAAAAATACTCAAAAAATAGGTAAATAGAAGATTCAAGAGGCCTCTAATGATCAACATCAAGAGATGAATGAGCCAACTTGATATTTTGGCATTATAACCACAAAAAGAAAAAGAGTTTTCGGATTTTTCTTTTTTTGTACGTCATCTTAGAGACTATTAACTATTAATTGAATCATAGGAGTAAGACGTTTCTATTATATATATATATCCGTTTTAACTAATATTTTTGTAGTTCTGTTTGAGCGGTACGAGATGAAATTCTCATATACGGCTCTCAGGGGGGGGAGTTTTTCTGGTTTACCTATCTCAATAAAGTATATGATTGGTTCGAAGAACGTCTCGAGATTCAGGCGATTGCAGACGATATAACTAGTAAATATGTCCCTCCTCATGTTAACATATTCTATTGTTTGGGAGGAATTACGCTTACTTGTTTTTTAGTGCAAGTAGCTACGGGGTTTGCTATGACTTTTTACTATCGTCCGACTGTTACTGAGGCTTTTGCTTCTGTTCAATATATAATGACTGAAGTTAACTTTGGTTGGTTAATCCGATCAGTTCATCGATGGTCGGCAAGTATGATGGTCCTAATGATGATCCTACACGTATTTCGTGTATATCTCACGGGTGGCTTTAAAAAACCTCGCGAATTAACTTGGGTTACAGGCGTGGTTCTTGGTGTATTGACCGCATCTTTTGGTGTAACTGGTTATTCCTTACCTTGGGACCAAATTGGTTATTGGGCAGTAAAAA